GTTAGCGTAATTTAACTAAAATATAACACTGAAGATGTTAAAATGGGCCCTAGAACGCTCCGCAAACACAAAGGCTTGGTCCTGGCTTTTCTGTCAACTCTAGCTAGACTTACACATGCAAGTATCCGCATACCCGTGAGGATGCCCCACAGTCCCCTGCCCGGAGACAAGGAGCTGGTATAAGGCACAATTATTTAGCCCACGACACCTTGCTTAGCCACACCCCCAAGGGAATTCAGCAGTGATAAACATTAAGCTATAAGTGAAAACTTGACTTAGTTAAAGCTAAGAGAGCCGGTAAAACTCGTGCCAGCAACCGCGGTTATACGAGAGGCCCAAGTTGACAGCCATCGGCATAAAGCGTGGTTAGGAAAATTTTAAACTAAAGCCAAACACTCTCAGAACTGTTATACGTACCCGAGAGTTAGAGGCCCCCCCACGAAAGTGGCTTTAACCCATTCTGACCCCACGAAAGCTGAGAAACAAACTGGGATTAGATACCCCACTATGCTCAGCCCTAAACTTTAATAGTACTATTATTGACTATTCGCCTGGGAACTACGAGCGCTAGCTTAAAACCCAAAGGACTTGGCGGTGCTTTAGATCCCCCTAGAGGAGCCTGTTCTAGAACCGATAACCCCCGTTTAACCTCACCCCCTCTTGCTCTTACCGCTTATATACCGCCGTCGTCAGCTTACCCTGTGAGGGCTTAATAGTGAGCAAAATCAGTACAACTCAAAACGCCAGGTCGAGGTGTAGCATATGAGGGGGGAAGAAATGGGCTACATTTTCTGAGACAGAAAATACGGATTATGTAATGAAAACACATTATGAAGGAGGATTTAGTAGTAAGCAAAAAATAGAGTGTTTTGCTGAAACCGGCCCTGAAGCGCGCACACACCGCCCGTCACTCTCCCCAAATACAGGCCTTATAATAAATAAAAAGCTACTCAAAAGAAGGGGAGGCAAGTCGTAACATGGTAAGTGTACCGGAAGGTGCACTTGGAATATACCAGAGTATAGCTAAGAAGTATAGCATCTCCCTTACACCGAGAAGTCATCCGTGCAAATCGGATAACTCTGACGCCCACTAGCTAGCTCGCCCCACATCATAACATTTATATATAAATACATATGCCCTAACAGATAAGCAAACAAATCATTTTTCCACTTTAGTATAGGTGATAGAAAAAGACATTCGACGCAATAGAGAAAGTACCGCAAGGGAACGCTGAAAGAGAAATGAAACAACTCAGTAAAGCACAACAAAGCAGAGATCACCACTTGTACCTTTTGCATCATGTTTTAGCCAGAGCCCCTCAAGCAAAAAGCATTGTAGTTTGACAACCCGAAACTAAGGGAGCTACTCCAAGCCAGCCTAATAGAAAGGGCCAACCCGTCTCTGTGGCAATAGAGTGGGAAGAGCTTTGAGTAGAGGTGACAGACCTACCGAACTTAGTTATAGCTGGTTACCTGAAAATTGGATAGAAGTTCAGCCTCTTAAGTTCTCCCCTCACCTTGATATCTTTCTAAGTGAGACCCCAAGAAATTTAGAGAGTTAGTCAAAGGGGGTCCAGCCCCTTTGAACAAAGAAACAACTTTTCTGGGTGGATAAAGATCAAATTCATAAAGGTAAGTCATTGAGGTGGGCTTAAAAGCAGCCATCCTAATAAAAAGCGTTAAAGCTTGAACATTGCACTCAAACCCCTAATTCCGATTTCCATCTCTTACTCCCCCTTCTCCTATCAGGTTTTCCCATAACATATGGGAGTAATAATGCTAATATGAGTAATAAGAGAGCAAGACTCTCTCCACGCCCAAGTGTAACCCGGAAAGGACATCCCGCCGGCCATTAACGGCCCCATAACTGAGGGTAATAGGCCAAAAATAGACAACTAGAAGACCACCCAAGTATCCCCGTTAACCCTACACTGGTGCGCCTCCGTGGAAAGACTAAAAGAAAAAGAAGGAACTCGGCAAACATATTCGGCCTCGCCTGTTTACCAAAAACATCGCCTCTTGACCCCCTAAACATAAGAGGTCCCGCCTGCCCTGTGACTATAAGTTTAACGGCCGCGGTATCTTGACCGTGCGAAGGTAGCGCAATCACTTGTCTTTTAAATGAAGACCTGTATGAATGGCACAACGAGGGCTCAACTGTCTCCTTTTTCCAGTCAATGAAATTGATCTCCCCGTGCAGAAGCGGGGATAAGCCCATAAGACGAGAAGACCCTGTGGAGCTTTAGACGAGAGCAGCTCACTCTCAGCTTCCTCTAATAAAAGAGTAAGACTAATATGAATCCTGCCCTAATGTCTTTGGTTGGGGCGACCGCGGGGCACCAAAAACCCCCCACGTGGAGTAGGAGAACCCTCCCACAACCAAGAGCGACAGCTCTAAGTAACAGAACCTCTGACCCTCAAGATCCGGTTTACCGATCAACGAAACAAGTTACCCCAGGGATAACAGCGCAATCCTCTTCTAGAGACCTTATCAACAAGAGGGTTTACGACCTCGATGTTGGATCAGGACATCCTAATGGTGCAGCCGCTATTAAGGGTTCGTTTGTTCAACGATTAAAGTCCTACGTGATCTGAGTTCAGACCGGAGTAATCCAGGTCAGTTTCTATCTATGCCATGCTTTCTTCTAGTACGAAAGGACCGAAGAAAGGGGGCCCCTGCTCAAAGCACGCCCCCTCCTTATCTAATGAAAACAACTAAATAAGACAAAAGGACATATTCCTCTGTCTGAGAAAATGACATGTTAGAGTGGCAGAGCCCGGATACTGCAGGAGTCCTAAGCTCTCCCCACAGAGGTTCAAATCCTCTCTCTAACTATGATAACAACACTAGTATTACCCATTATTAACTCTCTTATCCTAATCATCTTTATTCTTCTAGCCGTTGCTCTTCTCACATTAGTTGAACGAAAGGTACTAGGTTACATACAACTACGAAAAGGCCCCAACGTAGTAGGACCCTACGGCCTCCTTCAACCCATTGCAGACGGCCTAAAACTATTTATAAAAGAGCCCGTTCGTCCGTCCACAGCTTCTTCCCTAATATTCCTCTTAGCCCCCATCCTAGCCCTAACCCTTGCCTTAACCCTCTGAGCCCCTATTCCTCTACCCTCCCCCATGGCTGACATAACCCTCGGAATGCTCTTTATCCTGGCTATCTCTAGCCTCACCGTCTATACCATCCTAGGGTCCGGATGAGCATCAAATTCAAAATACGCCTTAATCGGGGCCTTGCGAGCCGTAGCCCAGACTATCTCCTACGAAGTCAGCCTAGGCCTTATTCTCCTCAGCACAATTATTTTCGCGGGCGGCTTTACCCTTCAAACCTTCAATGTTGCCCAAGAAACCATCTGACTAATTGTCCCCGCCTGACCCCTTGCTATCATATGATACATCTCCACCCTCGCAGAAACAAACCGAGCCCCTTTTGATCTCACAGAAGGAGAATCTGAACTAGTCTCAGGCTTCAACGTCGAATACGCAGGAGGCCCCTTTACCCTATTTTTCCTGGCAGAGTACGCAAACATTCTGCTTATGAATACCCTCTCCGCAATTCTATTTTTAGGCACGTCTGTTATCTATTATGCCCCAGAGATTTCAACCCTTCTTCTTATAATTAAAGCTACACTTCTATCAATTGTGTTCCTCTGAGTACGAGCGTCCTACCCCCGATTCCGCTATGACCAGCTAATACATCTTACCTGAAAAAACTTCTTACCCCTTACATTAGCTATAGTTATTTGACACTTCGCCCTCTCCCTTGCCCTCGCAGGCCTACCCCCGCATCTATAGCCCTGGAGCTGTGCCTGAAGTAAAGGGCCACTTTGATAGAGTGAATAATGAGGATTAAAGTCCCTCCTGCTCCTGCCTAAAACATTAGAAAGAAGGGATTTGAACCCTACCTTAAGAGATCAAAACTCTTCGTGCTTCCACCTACACCACTATCTAGTAAGGTCAGCTAAACAAGCTTTTGGGCCCATACCCCAACCATGTTGGTTAAAATCCTTCCTTTACTAATGAACCCTTACATCTTAATAACCCTTACATTCGGCCTCGGCCTCGGGACCCTAATTACCCTCACAAGCTCCCACTGGCTTCTTGCTTGAATAGGACTTGAAATAAATACACTAGCTATCATCCCCCTCTTGGCTCAACACCACCACCCCCGAGCCACAGAAGCTACCACCAAATATTTCCTAACTCAAGCAACTGCCGCCGCAATGTTACTTTTTGCCAGCACGACTAATGCCTGACTCTCAGGTCAATGAGAAATTCAACAAATAACACACCCCCTCCCCACTACAATTATCACGCTAGCCCTAGCACTAAAAATTGGCCTAGCCCCGTTACATGCTTGACTCCCCGAAGTACTTCAAGGCCTTGACTTGACCACCGGTCTTATTCTCTCTACCTGACAAAAAATTGCCCCCTTCGCCCTCCTTCTACAAATCAATGCTCCCACCCCGCTTATACTTATCTCACTTAGTCTTCTATCCATCTTAGTCGGAGGCTGAGGGGGACTAAACCAAAACCAGCTACGAAAAATCCTTGCATACTCCTCAATCGCCCACCTTGGCTGAATAGTCTTAGTTCTCCAGTTCTCCCCATCCTTAACACTGTTAACCCTCTCACTCTATATAATTATAACCTCCTCCCTGTTCCTCTCATTCAAAACAAACAAAACTACCACGATTAATTCCCTAGCCACATCATGAGCAAAAGCCCCCACCCTTACACTCCTAGTCCCCCCAATTTTACTTTCACTAGGGGGCCTGCCCCCTCTCACAGGATTTATGCCTAAATGACTTATTCTTCAAGAACTAACAAAGCAAGATCTTGGTCTTGCCGCAACTGTGGCCGCCCTCTCCGCACTATTAAGCCTATACTTCTACCTCCGTCTCTGCTATGCTATGACTTTAACAATATCCCCGAACACCATCATTAACACAGTACCCTGACGCCTTCCCTCCACCCAACTCTCATTACCCCTGTCTATCACTGCCTCCTTAACCATCTGTTTACTCCCCATGACCCCCACCATCTTAACCATGACCACTCTTTAAGGGGCTTAGGATAACAACTAGACCAAGGGCCTTCAAAGCCCTAAGCGAGGGTGAAAACCCCTCAGCCCCTACTAAGACTTACAGGGCACTAACCTACATCTTCTGCATGCAAAGCAGACACTTTAATTAAGCTAAAGCCTTTCTAGGTGGGCAGGCCTCGATCCTACAAAATCTTAGTTAACAGCTAAGCGCCCAAACCAGCGAGCATCCATCTACTTTTCCCGCCTGCCCGCACAAAACAGGCGGGAAAAGCCCCGGCAGGTAGTGAGCCTGCTACTTAAGGTTTGCAACCTTATATGTGAAACACCTCGGAGCTGATAAGAAGAGGGCTCAAACCTCTGTTCATGGGACTACAATCCAGCGCCTAACTCAGCCATCTTACCTGTGATAATTACCCGTTGATTCTTCTCTACTAATCACAAAGACATTGGCACCCTTTATCTAGTATTTGGTGCTTGAGCCGGAATAGTCGGAACCGCCCTAAGCCTTCTAATTCGAGCTGAACTAAGCCAGCCAGGCTCTCTCCTGGGAGACGATCAGATCTATAACGTAATCGTAACAGCACATGCTTTCGTAATAATTTTCTTTATAGTGATGCCCATTATGATTGGAGGCTTCGGGAACTGACTAGTTCCTCTGATAATTGGAGCCCCTGATATAGCATTCCCACGAATAAACAATATGAGCTTCTGACTACTACCTCCTTCCTTCCTCCTGCTGCTTGCATCCTCCGGGGTAGAAGCTGGGGCCGGGACAGGCTGAACAGTCTACCCTCCTCTGGCTGGAAACTTAGCCCATGCAGGTGCATCCGTTGATCTCACCATTTTCTCCCTTCATCTGGCAGGAATTTCCTCAATTCTTGGAGCTATTAATTTTATCACAACAATTATTAACATAAAACCCCCTGCAATTTCACAATACCAAACACCTCTATTTGTATGAGCAGTCCTGGTTACTGCAGTCCTTCTTCTCCTCTCCCTCCCTGTATTAGCTGCCGGGATTACAATACTCTTAACAGACCGAAACTTAAATACCACCTTCTTCGACCCCGCAGGAGGAGGGGATCCCATTCTCTACCAACACCTTTTCTGATTCTTCGGTCACCCTGAAGTCTATATTCTTATTTTACCAGGCTTTGGTATAATTTCACATATTGTGGCCTACTACGCCGGTAAAAAAGAACCCTTTGGATACATGGGCATAGTATGAGCAATAATGGCCATCGGCCTTCTCGGCTTTATTGTCTGAGCTCACCACATGTTTACCGTCGGGATAGACGTGGACACCCGGGCCTATTTCACTTCCGCAACAATAATCATTGCTATTCCTACAGGGGTTAAAGTCTTTAGCTGACTAGCAACCCTCCACGGAGGTGCAATTAAATGAGAAACCCCCCTGCTATGAGCTCTTGGCTTTATTTTCCTATTTACCGTAGGCGGCCTCACAGGGATTGTACTAGCCAACTCCTCCCTAGACATTGTCCTGCACGATACTTATTACGTTGTAGCCCACTTCCACTATGTCCTCTCCATAGGAGCAGTCTTCGCTATTATCGCTGCATTCGTCCACTGATTCCCTCTATTTTCCGGGTACACCCTTCACAGCACATGAACAAAAATTCACTTCGGCATTATGTTCGTAGGTGTTAATCTAACATTCTTCCCCCAACATTTCCTTGGTCTTGCTGGAATACCTCGACGATACTCAGACTACCCCGACGCATACACCCTGTGAAACACTGTATCTTCTTTTGGCTCTCTTATTTCTCTGATCGCTGTAATTATGTTCCTATTTATTATTTGAGAAGCTTTCTCCGCAAAACGAGAAGTCCTGTCAGTAGAATTCACTGCAACTAATCTAGAGTGACTACACGGCTGCCCCCCTCCATATCACACCTTTGAAGAACCTGCATTCGTCCAAGTCCCGCAAGCCTAACTAACTAAGCCCGAGAAAGGGAGGAATCGAACCCCCTTAAATTAGTTTCAAGCCAACCACATAACCATTCTGTCACTTTCTTTAACAAGGTACTAGTAAAAGGATATTACACTGCATTGTCAAGGCAGAGCTGTGGGCTACACCCCCACGTACCTTAGATTATGGCACATCCCTCTCAACTAGGATTCCAAGACGCAGCTTCACCTATAATAGAAGAACTCCTACATTTTCACGACCACGCCCTGATAATTATTTTCCTTATCAGCACCCTGGTCCTTTACATTATTGTAGCAATAGTTACCACTAAACTCACAAATAAGTTTATCCTGGACTCACAAGAAATCGAAATTATCTGAACAATTCTACCAGCCATTATTCTCATCCTAATCGCTCTCCCATCACTACGAATCCTTTACTTAATAGACGAAATTAATGACCCTCACTTAACTATTAAAGCAATAGGACACCAATGATACTGAAGTTACGAATATACAGACTACGAAGACCTTATATTTGACTCCTACATAATCCCCACTCAAGACCTAGCCCCCGGTCAATTTCGCCTACTAGAAACTGACCACCGTATAGTTATTCCCGCAGAATCCCCCATCCGTGTCTTAGTCTCAGCTGAAGACGTCCTCCACTCCTGAGCAGTCCCAAGCTTGGGTGTAAAAATAGACGCAGTACCCGGACGCCTGAACCAAACAGCCTTTATTACATCTCGCCCTGGAGTTTTTTACGGACAATGCTCCGAAATTTGTGGGGCCAACCACAGCTTTATACCTATCGTTATTGAAGCAGTTCCCCTAAAACATTTTGAAAACTGATCATCCTTAATACTCCAAGACTCTTCGCTAAGAAGCTGAACCGGAATAGCGTTAGCCTTTTAAGCTAAAGATTGGTGGCCCCTACCCACCCCTAGCGACATGCCACAACTTAAACTCAAACCCTGATTCCCCATTCTAGCCCTCGCTTGATTAATTTTTATAACCATTGCCCCTCGAAAAGTCATCGAATATTCTTACCCAAACCGATTCTCGCCTCAAGGCAGCAAAACTCCAAAATCCCTTCCCTGAACCTGACTATGACATTAGGACTATTTGATCAATTCTTGAGCCCAGTCTTCCTAGGAGTCCCCCTGATTGCCCTTGCTCTTAGCCTTCCATGAATTCTTTACCCTCAGCCCACCTCCCGCTGAGTGAACAATCGCTTCTTGGCCCTCCAGGCATGTTTTATTAGCCGCTTCACACAACAAATCTTTCAGCCAATTAACCCAAAAGGCCATAAATGAGCAGCCTTATTTACAGCCCTTATGCTTTTCCTAGTAACCCTTAACACACTGGGCCTCCTTCCATACACTTTTACCCCTACAACACAACTCTCCCTTAACATAGCATTTGCAGTCCCACTGTGACTAGCCACCGTATTAATTGGTATACGATACCAGCCCACCCATGCTCTAGGCCATCTGCTACCTGAAGGCACCCCTGCCCCTCTTATCCCCCTCCTTATTATTATCGAGACAGCCAGCCTATTCATCCGCCCGCTCGCACTGGGGGTCCGGCTCACCGCTAACTTAACAGCAGGACATCTACTTATTCAACTCACCTCAACCGCCGTATTTACACTTATGTTCCTCATACCTACCCTAGCTTTTTTAACTTCAATTCTCCTCCTTCTCCTCACACTGCTAGAAGTTGCAGTAGCCCTGATCCAAGCGTACGTCTTTGTACTTCTTCTAAGCCTTTACCTACAAGAAAACCTTTAATGGCACATCAAGCACATGCATACCACATAGTTGACCCCAGCCCATGGCCCCTTACAGGCGCAGTCGCTGCCCTACTGATAACATCAGGACTCGCAATCTGAATACACTTTCATTCCACAACTTTAATGACCTTAGGTCTTATCCTTCTTCTCCTGACGATGTACCAATGATGACGAGACATCGTACGAGAAGGTACCTTCCAGGGCCACCACACGCCTCCTGTCCAAAAAGGCTTACGCTACGGAATAATCCTATTTATCACCTCCGAAGTATTCTTTTTCCTAGGATTTTTCTGAGCCTTCTACCACTCAAGCCTAGCCCCTACTCCAGAATTAGGGGCATGCTGACCCCCTACTGGTATTATAACTCTGAACCCCTTTGAAGTACCCCTACTCAACACAGCAGTATTACTGGCCTCTGGGGTAACCGTCACCTGAGCCCACCATAGTATCATGGAAGGCAACCGAAAACAAGCAATCCAATCCTTAGCCCTAACAATTCTTCTCGGCTTCTATTTTACTTTCCTTCAAGCAATAGAATACTACGAAGCCCCCTTTACAATTGCTGACGGAGTTTATGGCTCCACCTTCTTTGTGGCCACAGGATTTCATGGCCTCCACGTAATTATTGGCTCCACCTTCCTTGCCGTCTGCCTTTGCCGACAGATCCAATATCACTTCACCTCTCAACATCACTTCGGGTTTGAAGCCGCTGCCTGGTATTGACATTTCGTAGACGTCGTCTGACTTTTCCTCTACATCTCTATTTACTGATGAGGATCTTAATCTTTCTAGTACAAACGCCAGTACTAGTGACTTCCAATCACTAAATCTTGGTTCAAGCCCAAGGAAAGATAATGAACCTTGCCACCACCCTTCTCCTAACTTCCGCAACACTTTCTGTCGTCCTAGCTATTGTATCATTCTGGCTTCCCCTTATAGCCCCTGATTACGAAAAACTGTCACCATATGAGTGCGGCTTTGACCCCCTCGGGTCAGCCCGCCTGCCCTTCTCCCTTCGCTTCTTTTTGATCGCTATTCTTTTCCTCCTTTTTGACCTAGAAATTGCACTTCTCCTCCCCCTTCCCTGAGGAGATCAACTCTTATCCCCCCTTATAGCCTTCACCTGAGCAGCCACTGTCCTAATTTTACTCACTCTCGGCCTAATTTATGAATGAGTTCAAGGAGGACTCGAGTGGGCTGAATAGGCAACTAGTTTAAACAAAACATTTGATTTCGGCTCAAAAAATTTTGGTTAAAGTCCATATTTGCTTTATGTCTCCCATCCACTTTACATTTTCAGCAACATTTATTCTAGGCTTAGCTGGCCTAGCATTCCACCGCTCCCACCTACTCTCCGCTCTATTATGCCTAGAAAGCATAATACTCTCCCTGTTCCTCGCCCTCTCTCTTTGAACCCTCCAACTAAACTCCACAAGCTTCTCAACCTCCCCCTTGCTCTTACTAGCATTTTCAGCTTGCGAAGCTAGCGTGGGCCTAGCACTCCTTGTTGCCACTGCCCGCACCCACGGCACAGACCGCCTCCAAAACTTAAACCTCCTACAATGCTAAAAATTTTAATACCAACCGCAATACTTCTTCCCATAGCCTGAACCATTCCCTTTCACCAACTCTGGTCTACCGCCCTCCTGTACAGCCTCACCATCGCATTTATAAGCCTAATATGGCTGAAAACTACCGCCGAATCTGGCTGAGCCTTCCTCAGCCCCTATTTGGCCACAGACCCTTTATCCACTCCTCTACTTGTCCTTACTTGCTGGCTTCTGCCTTTAATAATTCTCGCTAGCCAAAATCACATATCCTCCGAACCCCAAAATCGCCAACGTACATACATCTCCCTACTTACATCACTTCAGATCTTTCTAATTATAGCCTTCGGCGCCACAGAAATAATCATGTTTTATCTTATATTTGAAGCTACTCTCATCCCCACCCTCATCATTATTACCCGCTGAGGCAACCAGGCTGAGCGTCTTAACGCTGGTACCTACTTCTTATTCTACACCTTAGCAGGCTCTCTTCCCTTGCTTATCGCACTCCTTATTCTCCAAAACTCAGCAGGCACCCTTTCTCTTCTAACCCTTCAATATAAGCCCCCCATGCAACTCTTTACCTACGCTGACAAGCTATGATGAGCCAGCTGTTTATTAGCATTCCTCGTGAAAACCCCCCTTTACGGAATTCACCTCTGACTCCCTAAAGCCCATGTCGAAGCCCCAATTGCTGGCTCAATAATCCTAGCCGCTGTTCTCCTAAAATTGGGGGGTTACGGAATGATTCGCATCATATCCCTCCTTGAACCCCTCAGCAAAGAACTCTGCTACCCTTTCCTGATCTTTGCCCTCTGAGGGGTAATCATAACTGCTTCAACCTGTCTCCGACAGCCCGACCTCAAGTCCCTAATTGCCTATTCATCTGTCAGCCACATGGGCCTTGTTACAGCAGGTATCCTCATCCAAACATCCTGAGGACTGACCGGAGCTCTAATCCTTATAATTGCCCATGGCCTCACATCATCCGCCTTATTCTGCTTAGCCAACACAAATTACGAACGTACCCACAGCCGAACAATAATTCTAGCGCGAGGCCTACAAACCGCCATCCCCTTAATAACTACATGGTGATTCATTGCTAGTCTAGCCAACCTTGGCCTTCCCCCTTTGCCTAATTTAATAGGAGAATTAATAATTATTACGGCCCTTTTCAGCTGGTCCAAATGGACCCTACTGTTCACTGGAGCCGGAACCCTAATCACAGCCAGCTACTCCCTTTATATGTTCCTGGTGACACAACAAGGGCCACTCCCGCCCCACATTATTGCACTAGATCCAACCCACTCACGAGAACATCTTCTAATAGCTCTTCATCTTATCCCCCTGCTCCTTCTCATCACCAAGCCCGAACTGCTCTGAGGGTGAACCACTTGTAAATATAGTTTAAATTAAAATGTTAGATTGTGATTCTATAGACAGAGGTTAGACTCCTCTTATTTGCCGAGAGAGGCTCGACAGCAACAATGACTGCTAATCTTTGTAACCCTGGTTAAACCCCAGGGCTCACTCGCCCGCTCCTAAAGGATAACAGTCATCCGTTGGTCTTAGGAACCAAAAACTCTTGGTGCAAGTCCAAGTAGCAGCTATGCACCTTACCTCTCTTATCATAACCACAAGCCTGGCCTTAATCTTCTTACTTCTTCTCTACCCCATCATTATGACTTTTGTACCCAACCCCCAAAACACCAACCACTCCTCAATCCAAGCCAAAACAGCAGTTAAACTCGCCTTTTTTGTCAGCCTAGCCCCCCTCTTCCTCTTTATCAATGAGGGCGCCGAAACCATTACTACAACGTGGTCCTGAACCAACACCTTAACATTTGACATCAATATTAGCCTCAGCCTCGACCTCTATGCAATCATCTTTGTGCCAGTCGCCCTCTATGTAACCTGGTCTATTCTAGAATTTGCTTCATGATACATACACGCCGACCCCCTCGTAGACCGATTTCTAAAGTACCTTCTAATTTTTATCATCGCAATAATTATTCTTGTAACCGCTAACAACCTCTTCCAACTCTTCATCGGCTGGGAAGGAGTAGGAATCATATCCTTCCTCCTCATTGGATGATGATACGGACGAGCAGACGCTAACACCGCAGCCCTGCAGGCGGTTATTTATAATCGAGTCGGGGACATCGGACTAATTCTTGCTATAGCCTGAATCGCAACAAACCTAAACTCCTGAGAAATCCAACAAATCTTTATTACAGCTAAAAATTTTGACCTGACCCTGCCCCTTCTAGGCCTAATCCTAGCCGCCGCCGGTAAGTCCGCACAATTTGGCCTCCACCCCTGACTACCCTCCGCAATAGAAGGCCCAACGCCAGTATCTGCCCTTCTCCACTCTAGCACAATAGTCGTAGCTGGAATCTTCCTCCTTATCCGCCTCTTCCCCTTAATAGAAGGAAACTCAACAGCCTCCACCACATGCCTATGCCTTGGAGCCCTAACCACCCTCTTTACTGCTACCTGTGCTCTCACTCAAAACGACATTAAAAAAATCGTTGCATTCTCTACATCAAGCCAGCTAGGCCTAATAATAGTTACAATTGGACTAAACCAGCCTCAACTTGCTTTCCTGCATATCTGCACCCATGCTTTCTTCAAAGCAATGCTTTTCCTGTGCTCTGGCTCAATTATTCACAGCCTAAACGACGAACAAGACATCCGCAAAATAGGAGGAATACACACCCTTACCCCCTTTACTTCCTCTTGCATAACCCTCGGCAGCCTGGCCCTCACAGGAACCCCCTTTCTAGCCGGCTTCTTCTCTAAAGATGCAATTATTGAGGCAATAAACACATCCTATTTAAACGCCTGAGCCCTGGTCCTTACACTTCTCGCTACCTCCTTCACTGCCGTCTACAGCCTACGAGTAATTTTCTTTGTATCAATGGGTTCTCCCCGATTTAACCCCCTCTCTCCTATTAACGAAAATAACCCAGCAGTCATCAACCCCATCAAACGCCTAGCCTACGGGACCATCGTTGCAGGTCTACTAATTACCTCAAACATACTACCAATCAAAACACCAGTAATAACGATGCCTCCCCTGCTCAAACTTGCCGCCCTCACTGTCTCAATCCTCGGTGCCCTAACAGCCCTAGAACTCGCCTCCCTCACCACCAAACAATTTAAATCAGCCCCTAACCTCGCACTTCATCACTTTTCAAATATGCTTGGCTTCTTCCCTACGATCACCCATCGTTCCTTACCCAAACTAAGCCTTCTGTTAGGCCAATCAATTGCCAGTCAAACAATCGACCAAGCCTGACTAGAAAAAACCGGCCCAAAATCCCTCGTAAACCTCAACACCCCTGTAATCTCAACAACAAGTAATATCCAGCAGGGCATAGTAAAAACTTACCTCTCACTATTCTTTTTTACCACCATCCTCGCCACTCTCCTCTTAATTTATTAGACAGCTCGCAACGTTCCCCGACTAAGACCACGAGTTAACTCCAACACCACAAATAATGTTAACAAAAGAACCCACGCCCCCATAATCAACAACTTTCCCCCAGCTAAGTACATCAAGGCAATACCTCCAATATCCCCCCGAAACATAGATACCTCACTCAACTCATCCGCTGAAATTCAAGACCCCTCGTACCACCCCCCTCAAAACCCCCCTGCAACTACCCCAACCCCTAATAAATAAATTAACATCATCCCTAACACAGGCCAGCTCCCCCACCCCTCTGGGTAAGGTTCAGCAGCAAGCGCCGCTGAATACGCAAACACAACCAACATCCCCCCTAGATAAATCAGAAATAAGATCAAAGATAAAAAGGACCCTCCATGACCTGCCAAAACCCCGAACCCCGTACCCGCGACTACCACCAGCCCTAGTGCTGCAAAATAAGGAGAAGGATTTGAGGCTACTGCCGCTAAACCTAAAACTAACCCAAACAATAACGAAAACATAAAAAAGACCATAGTTTCTGCTCGGACTTTAACCAAGACTAATGGCTTGAAAAACCACCGTTGTACTTCAACTACAAAAACCAAATAATGACAAATCTCCGAAAAACCCACCCCCTACTAAAAATTGCAAACGACGCATTAGTTGACCTCCCCACACCTGCCAATATCTCAGCTTGATGAAACTTTGGCTCCCTACTTGGCCTTTGTCTCGGTGCTCAGATTCTCACAGGCCTATTCCTTACAATACATTACTGCTCGGATATCACGGCCGCCTTCTCCTCCGTAGCCCACATCTGCCGTGACGTAAATTACGGTTGACTAATTCGAAACATACACGCTAACGGAGCTTCCTTCTTCTTTATCTGCATCTATATACACATCGGCCGAGGATTATACTACGGCTCATACCTATATAAAAACACTTGAAATGTTGGGGTAATCCTGCTCCTACTAGTAATAATAACCGCTTTTGTTGGTTACGTCCTCCCTTGAGGCCAAATATCCTTTTGAGGTGCTACCGTCATTACGAATCTGCTTTCAGCAGTGCCCTACATCGGTAACTCCCTAGTCCAATGAATCTGAGGAGGCTTCTCTGTAGACAATGCCACCCTCACCCGATTCCTAGCCTTTCACTTCCTCCTCCCCTTCATCATTGTAGCAATAACAATAGTCCACCTTATTTTTCTCCACGAAACAGGCTCAAACAACCCAACAGGCCTAAATTCAGATGCAGACAAAATCTCATTCCACCCGTACTTCTCCTATAAAGACCTCCTTGGTTTTACAATTCTCCTCCTCGGTCTAACCTCACTAGCCCTTTTCTTACCCAACCTCCTGGGAGATCCAGACAACTTCACCCCCGCCAATCCTCTTATAACTCCTCCCCACATTAAACCAGAGTGGTATTTCCTATTTGCCTACGCCATTCTCCGCTCTATCCCCAACAAACTAGGAGGGGTCCTCGCACTTCTATTCTCAATTCTAGTATTAATAGTCGTCCCAATTCTTCACACCTCTAAACAGCAAAGCCTAACCTTCCGACCCCTAGCCCAACTATTATTCTGACTCCTAATTGCAGATGTAATTATTCTTACTTGAATTGGAGGAATGCCAGTTGAACACCCATTTGTTATCATCGGACAAGCAGCCTCCCTCCTATACTTCATAATTTTCCTCATTCTCATGCCTGCCGCCAGCTGAATAGAAAACAAACTAATCAACTGATAGCGCATCAGTAGCTCAGTGTTAGAGCTCCGGTCTTGTAAGCCGGCTGCCGAAGGTTAAACTCCCTCCTAATGCTATCAAAAAAGAGGGATTTTAACCCCCTCCCCTAACTCCCAAAGCTAGGATCCTAAATAGACTATTCTTTGCCGGACTCTGCCCCCCGGTACATATACGGAATATCCCCATACCATAAATAAACCATACGGTGTATGGTTTAATACATATAATGTTCGACAAACATAAATTGTATTAATACATGATGAATTTACACATATAATTAAGATTTACATAAAATAATATACACCATTATTGTCAATTGAAGACATACATAGACTATTATTGCAATTTTAAATACAAATGCTTCAAAACTGAACGAAATTTAAGACCTATCACAAATATCCATAAGTCTAGTTATACCAAGTATCCCCATCCCTAAAATTTCAAAATTAATGCACAGTAAGAAACCATCATCAGTTGATTTTTTAAGACATACTATTCGTGAAAGGTCAGGGACAAATATCGTGGGGGTTTCACTTAGTGAACTATTACTGGCATTTGGTTCCTATTTCAGGGGCATAACTTGTTAATTCCTCATTCTTTCCTTGAACCTGACATAAGTTAATGGTGGAGTACATATTACCCTTTACCCACCATGCCGAGCATTCTTTCTAGCGGGCATTTGGTTCTTTTTTTTTGTCCTCCTTTCACTTTGCATTTCAGAGTGCACACGGTAATAGTTGACAAGGGTGTACATTTCCTTGAATTAAACAAAGTTTGTCAATGCCAAAAGACATTTACTCAAGAATTGCATAACTGATATCAAGTACATAAAGAGTTATTTTTTCTCGAGACTTATCATGAATTGATCACCCCGGGTTTTGCGCGTTAAACCCCCCTACCCCCCTACACTCCTGAGATCACTATCATTTCTGCAAACCCCCCGGAAACAGAAAAACCTCGATTGGTAGGTACACCTCTCCCAAAAATGTGTCTATTTACATTATTACAATAATGCAATT